ATGACACGAAATGCACGCCGTGGTGGAAAAATATGGGTCCGTATATTTCCAGATAAACCAGTTACAGTAAGACCGGCTGAAACACGTATGGGTTCGGGGAAAGGATCCCCTGAATATTGGGTAGCTGTTGTTAAACCGGGACGAATACTATATGAAATGGGTGGAGTAACCGAAAATATAGCCAGACGGGCTATTTTAATAGCAGCATCAAAAATGCCTATACGAACTCAATTTGTTATTTCGGGATAAAAATGTAGAACCGACAGAAATGAGTCTTGGGATGAAACAAAACCGGAGGTTTCTTTTTTTAAATTTAAACAAACAATATTTCTTTTATTTTCTTCATCCTTTGCATTGAAAGAATAGACTAAAAAATTGATATGATTCAACCTCAGACCCATTTAAATGTAGCGGATAACAGCGGGGCTCGAGAATTGATGTGTATTCGAATCATAGGAGCTAGTAATCGTCGATATGCTCATATTGGTGACGTTATTGTTGCTGTGATCAAAGAAGCAGTACCAAATATGCCCCTAGAAAAATCAGAAGTAGTCAGAGCTGTAATTGTTCGTACCTGTAAAGAACTTAAACGTGACAGCGGTATGATAATACGATATGATGACAATGCTGCAGTTGTGATTGATCAAGAAGGCAATCCAAAAGGAACTCGAATTTTTGGTGCAATCCCCCGGGAATTGAGACAATTCAATTTTACTAAAATAGTTTCATTAGCTCCCGAGGTATTATAAAATAAAATGAGATCGTGATGTCTTTGAGGTATTTGAAAGAAATAGATTAAGAACTAGATTAATTCGTAGATTGTGTCTCACGCATATATCTTGAAAAATTCATATTCATAAACCAATAAAAAAAAAAAGAAAAACATGTTGATTATATCCAATTTTGAGGCACCAATAATTTTAGTTTATCATGGGTAGAGACACTATTGCTGAGATAATAACCTCTATACGAAATGCTGATATGGATAGAAAAAGAGTTGTTCGCATAGCATCTACTAATATTACCGAAAATATTGTTAAAATACTTTTCCGAGAAGGTTTTATCGAAAACGTCAGAAAACATCGAGAAAAAAACAAATATTTTTTGGTTTTAACCCTGCGACATAAAAGGAATAGGAAAAGACCCTATAGAAATTTTTTAAATTTAAAACGGATCAGTCGACCCGGCCTACAAATCTATTCTAACTCTCAACGAATTCCTAGAATTTTAGGTGGGATGGGGATTGTAATTCTTTCTACCTCGAGAGGTATAATGACAGACCAGGAGGCTCGACTAGAAGGAATCGGCGGAGAAATTTTGTGTTATATATGGTAATCCTTTTAATATCCAAATGGGATCCGAAACCTCTTCCTATTTGTAAAAAAAAAAAGCAAGGGGATGAGTTATCTAATATCGTTTCTCCTCCATTAGTTGATACTTCAAGGAGGCTTGACCTGGAATGAAAGAACAAAAGTGGATCCATGAAGGTTTAATTACTGAATCGCTTCCCAACGGCATGTTCCGGGTTCGGTTAGATAATGAAGATCTGATTCTAGGTTATGTTTCAGGAAAGATCCGACGAAGTTTTATACGTATACTGCCGGGAGATAAAGTAAAAATTGAAGTAAGTCGTTATGATTCAACCAGAGGACGTATAATTTATCGACTCCGAAACAAGGATTTGAAAGATTAGGTGGTTTTTATTCAATACGATTCGAGATGAAAAATTTCAAGAAACTTATTTTCTACCAATGAAATAGATTTAGAATTAAGATAAGGAATAACAAATATGAAAATAAGAGCTTCCGTTCGTAAAATTTGTGAAAAATGTCGACTAATCCGCAGGCGGGGACGCATTATAGTCATTTGTCCCAACCCGAGACATAAACAAAGACAAGGATAATCAGACTCACTAAAGGGCTCAATGTACAAATAAAGAATCTGTTTTGACATGAAATGGATATATCCATATATTTCTGACTCATATTTATGAGATGATACAATATGGCAAAAGCTATACCGAGAACTGATTCGCGTAGGAATGTACGTATTGGTTCACGTAAGAGTGCACGTAGAATACCAAAAGGAGTTATTCATGTTCAAGCAAGTTTCAATAATACCATTGTCACGGTTACAGATGTACGGGGTCGGGTGGTTTCCTGGTCCTCGGCCGGTACTTGTGGATTCAAGGGTACGAGAAGAGGGACACCCTTTGCCGCTCAAACTGCAGCAGCAAATGCTATTCGTACAGTAGTAGATCAAGGTATGCAACGAGCAGAAGTCATGATAAAGGGTCCCGGTCTAGGAAGAGACGCAGCATTACGAGCTATTCGTAGAAGTGGTATACTATTAACTTTTGTACGGGATGTAACCCCTATGCCACATAATGGCTGCAGACCTCCGAAAAAAAGACGTGTGTAGAAATGAACAATGAAGAAATTTCAAAAGAAACAAGAGAAATAAATAATTCAATCAAATAAAATAATATTACTATGGTTCG